ATTGAATTGCAATATAAAACATTTATTGAATTGTTGCAATATAAAACAAAAGAAAAGGAGGGTGCGATGATTTATCAAGAACTAGTATCTTTATGCCTGAAAACAATGAATTCGGTCGTTGTAGTCGGATTTTATTATGGATTTCTGGCCACATTATCTATAGGGCCTTCTTATCTCTTCCTTATTAGAGCCCGGGTTATGGAAGAGGAGACCGAGAAGCAAGTATCAGCAACAACTGGGTTTATCACGGGACAGCTCATGATGTTCATATCGATCTATTATGCGCCTTTGCATCTAGCATTGAGTAGACCTCATACAATAACTTTCCTAACTTTACCATATCTTTTTTTTAATTTCTTAGACAAAAATGACAAACACTACTATTTGGATTCTGGATACAAGAATACGAATTCAATGCGTAAATTTAGTATTCACAAAGTATTCTTTAACAATCTTCTTTTTCAGTTATTAAACCCGCTTCTTTTTCCAAGTTCAATTTTAATAAGATTAGTGAACATTTATCTCTTTCGATGCAACAATAAATTGTTATTCTTAACAAGTAGTTTTGTTGGTTGGTTAATTGGTCACATCTTTTTGATGAAATTGATTGGATTTATATTAGTCTGGTTACAGCAAAATAATTCGATAAATTCGATCAAATCGAAGGTAACTATTCGATTTGATAAGTACATTCTGTTAAAATTGCGAGATTATGTGGGTCAAATATTTGTTCTTTTTTCATTTATTACCCTTTTACACTATTTAGGCCGACTACCGGTTCTTTATTTTTTGAATGACGATTTGATAGACATTGAATCAGAATTTGAATCATCAAACAATGAAATTGAAGAATTTGATGGTGAAAGAGATTCGAAAATGGAAGAAGATCTTTCTCATTATCTTTTTGCTGAAAAAGATGATGATACTTTCAACAAAATCCAGAAAGAGGAGCCTGGTCCTTCTCAACTATCTCTTGTAAAGACTCTTTTCGATTTTGAACGATGGAATCGTCCATTGCGATATATCAAAAATGATCACTTTGACAATGTCGTAAGAAATGAAAATTCACAATTTTTTTTTCAGATATGTCAAAGTGATGGAAAAGAAAGAATATCTTTCACGTATCCACCTAATTTATCTACTTTTCTTAATATGATGGAAAAAAAAATTGATCTCTTCACAAGAGATAAAACCTCCTATAATGAATTGTCTAATTATTGGAGCTCCACTAATAAAGAAAAAAGAAAGAAACTAAGCAATGAATTTTATCAAAGGGCTAAAGTTCTAGATAAGCAATTTCTTCCTATGGATGTATTAGAAAACCGAATTAGATTGTGTAATGATAAGAAGAAAAGAAAATACTTAACTCAAATATATGATCCTTTCTTGAATGGATGCGGTCGTGGACAAATGCTAAACATAAACAGTTGGTCACTACCATTTGAAAATGAAATTTTCAAAAGAAATTCCATTTTTATCAATAAGATTCACGGTCTCCTTCTTTCTATTAATAGTAATTATCCAGATCCCGAATTTGAACAGAAAATAAATCCATTTGATAGAAAATCATTATTAAATGAAATTGGTTTTTTTTTTAACTTAATAAGTAAATTTTCGGAAAAATCAGTATCAAGTTTTAATTTTGATAAACTTTATTTATTTCCAGAACATGAACAAGTCAAAATATATTCCGAAGAAAAAAAAAGAAAAAAAAAATTATTATTGGACATAATTGAAAGTGATATAAACCATCACAAAGTACACGAAATAAGTAAAAAAGTTCCTAAGTGGTCATACAGCTTAATCGACGAATTGGAGGAACTGATGGAAGGAGTAGCACAATCACAGGAACCTCAGATTCGTTCCAGATACGCCCAACCTATAGTGATTTTTAATAGTAATACAGATAATTTTCTTCAAGGGCCTTCTAATACTGATGACGATGAGGATAGTGATCTTATTTATCAGGACGAATTGTTTTTACTAAATTATTCACGCGAACCGGATTTTTCCCGAGAAATAATCAAAGGATCTATGCGCTCTCTAAGGCGTAAAACAGTGACTTGGAAATTCTTTCAAAGACATCCCAATTCCCCCCTTTTTTTGGACCAAACACAACAACTTTTTTTGGTTGATCTTTTCGAAGATATAGCCATATTTTTGAAAGAATATTTCAGGAAAAAAGGTACAGACAATTCAGAATTTTTGGCTTTAGAGAAAAGGATGGAAGAGGATGACAAAGAGGAAGGAAAATACGACGACGAAAAAAGACTTAGAGAAATAGAAGAGGCCTGGGAGAGCATTCTTTATGGTCTAATAATTAGAAGCTTTGTAATAATAATCCAATCAATTATTAGAAAATATATTATAATACCTTCATTGATAATAACAAAAAATATCATTCGTATACTATTATTTCAATATCCCGAATGGTCAGAAGATTTTAGAGATTGGAAAAAAGAAGTGCATATTAAATGCACCTATCAGGGCGTTCCAGTATCCCACAAAGGATTACCACCAGACTGGTTCACAGAGGGTCTTCAGATAAGGATCTTATCTCCTTTTGTTTTGAAACCTTGGCACAAATCTAAGCTACGATCTACTGAAAAAAAAAAAAGATCTACTGAAAAAAAAAAAAGATCTACTGAAAAAAACTTCTGGTTTTTAACAGCTTGTGGAACACTAGTGGAATCGTACCTTGATAATTATTTCCCCAATCCATTTTCATTTTTGGGTCCCATTTTAAAAAAAATTAAAAAACAATTGAAAAAAAATTTCAAAAATCGTTTTTTTCTAGTTCTACAAGTTTTAAATGAAAGAAAAAAATGGTTTGTAACTATCTTAAAAGAAATAGAAAAATGGAATATCAAAAGTATTCTATTTAGATTCAAAAATATATCTGAATTGGGTGAAAACAACAAAAATTCAACAATCAGTAAGAATAATCCAATGATTTACGAATCACCCGTTATAATTAACTCTATGAATTGGACAAACAGTTCATTCACAGAAAAAAGGATAAAAGATCTTAATGTTAAAACAAAGACAATCATAACAGAAATAGAAAAAATGACAAACGAAGGGGGGGTTCTAACTTCAGAGAAAAATTTGAATTCTAACAAAACCACTTATGATGCTAAAAGATTCGAATTCAAAAAAAATATTTTGCAAATATTACAAAGAAGAATTGTTCGATTAACCCGTAAATCATATTCTTTTTTCAAATTTTTCATGGAAAGGGTATACATCGATATCCTTTTATGTATCATTGGTATTCCTAGGATCAATATACAACTTTTTCTTGAATCAACAAAAAAGATTGTAACTAAATCCATTTCCAATAAAAAAACAAATGCAGAAAGAATTGATAAAACACATCAAAGTATAATTCCATTTATGTCGATTATACACAAATCTTGTAATATTACGAATACGAATTCAGAGAATTCTTGTGACGTATCTTCTTTGTCACAAGCATATGTATTTTTTAAATTATCACAAATGCAAGTTATTAAGGGATATAAGTATAAGTTAAGATCTATTTTTGAATCTCATGAAAGATCTTTTTTTCTTAAGAATGAAATAAAGAATTATTTTTTTAGAATACAAGGAATATTCAATTCAAAATTAAGACATAAGAACCGTCCCCATTCTGTAATGAATCAATGGACAAATTGGTTAAAGGTTCATTATCAATATGATTTACCTGAGAGCAGATGGTCGAGATTAGTACCACAAAACTGGAGAAATAGAATCAATAAACATCGTGTGGCTCAAAATAAAGATTTAATCAACTATGATTCCTATGACAAAACCCGATTAATTCTTTACAAAAACGAAAACGAACAAGTAGACTTATTAAATTTTCAAAAAAAAATTAAAAAACAATATAGATATGATCTTTTGTCATATAAATATCTTAATTATGCAGATAAGAAAAATTCATATATTTATGGATATAGATCACCATTCCAAACAAACAAAAACCAAACCATTTCTTATAATGACAACACATGTAAAAAAGAATTTTTTGATATAACGGGCGATATCTCTATCAAAAATTATCTAGCAGAAGATGCTATTATAGATATGGAAAAAAATCTGGATAGAAAGTATTTTGATTGGATGGTAATGAATGTAGAAATACCAAATCGTTCTATATCGAAATCGAATCCGAAATCGAATCCGAAATCGAATCCGAAATCGAAATTTTGGTTCTTTTCAAAATTATCAATATTTTATGATGCATATAAGAAGAATCCTTGGATCGTACCAATAAAATCCCTTTCTTTCCCTTTTTATGTAAAAGATGTTAGTAAAACGAAAAAATATCTTAATTTCGACATTCTAAAAGGAGCAAACGAAGAAGCAGATGCGGGTCCATTAGGTCGATATCTATCTGTCTTAAACCAAGCTTATGAAGACTCATACTGGGAAAATGGTTGGAATAGTATAAATATAGAAGATTACATAGATGTAGATCGAAATAACTACCTCAACGATATAACAGGAGAACAAGAATTCTTACTAGACAAGTATTTGGGTTTTCATTTGAACTTTGATAATTTATTAGACGAAACAATAATGAATCAGATCAAATTTTATTGTCTCCTGATTAGATTGAAAAATCTAAAAAAATTTTTTATTAACTCTGTAAAAAAGGGAGAAATAAGTCTAGATACTATGGCAATTCAAAATTATTCGGATTTACTTCTTACAGAATGTAGCGACAATAACGAATTGATTGAAAAACAAATATTTTCTTTGGAACCTGTTCGTCTGTCTAGAAAAAACTATGAACAATTTTTTATGTACCAAACCATAAGCCTATCGTTGATTCATAAGAATAAGCGCCAAATTTTTAAAAGAAATCCAGAAAAAGGTTGTGTTGATAAAAAGAATTTAGATAAAAACATTCCAAGAACAAGAAATCAAAAGATAACAGAAAATAAAGAGAAAAATCATACTGATTTGCTTGTTCCTGAAAATCTTTTGTCCAATAGACGCCGTAGAGAATTGAGAATTCTAATTTGTTTGAATCCTAGAAATACTAGAAACACAATAAATTGCAATGAGAATAAACTAAATACTGGCTGTCAAGTTTTGGCTAAAAATAAAGATCTTGATATAGAAACAAAAAAACTAATGAATTTCAAATTCTTTCTTTGGCCAAATTATAGATTAGAAGATTTAGCTTGTATAAATCGCTATTGGTTTGATACCCAAAATGGAAGCCGTTTCAGTATATTAAGGATACATATGTATCCGCGATTGAAAATTTGATTGATAATCTTCCCATTTATCTTCGATTTAGAATTAGAATAGAATAATATCTTATCTTCACATATCTTATACGTGAAGATAAGATATTATATATTTATAAATGCACACACGCATCATTGATACTAATTCAATGATTTTAGATAGAAAAATGAATCAAAAAAATCGTCTTCTTTTTTTTTTAAGTATACAATAGAATTTTTTATTTTGTGAATCCATAAATATAGTATTTATATAGATATTTGAATTGGATTGCTTAAGCATAGTAATTAATTTTATTTGAAAAAAAAAAAGAAATTCATAATTATTAAGTAATTAAGTAAATTAAGATAATTTAATTAATAATATAATAAATAAAAAATGAGTGTAATTACTATTACTGATCAATAAAAATATCTATCAAAAAGGGGGGGAGAGGAAAGCTTTCATTTTATTTTATGATAAAAAATTCAATTATACCTGTTAATTCAAACAAAAAAGAAGAAGAAAACCCTGGATCTGTTGAATTTCAAGTAATCAATTTCACTAATAAGATACGAAGACTTACTTCACATTTTGAATTACATCGAAAAGACTATTTATCTCAAAGAGGTTTACGTAAAATTCTGGGAAAACGACAACGACTACTGTCTTATTTGGCAAAGAAAAATCGAATACGTTATAAAAAATTAATAAATCAGTTGGGTATTAGGGAGTCAAAAATTCGTTAATTTCAAGAGTCATTTTCAATTATTCGATTTATTAGATCCTGAATTTAGATGAACTTTTTTTTTTACGATTCATGGAAGAATGAATCGAGGAAAAACCTATGAATGTCCCAGCTACAAGAAAAGACCTCATGATAGTCAATATGGGGCCTCAGCACCCATCAATGCATGGTGTTCTTCGACTTATTGTTACTCTGGATGGTGAAGATGTTATTGATTGTGAGCCAATATTAGGTTATTTACACAGAGGGATGGAAAAAATTGCGGAAAACCGGACAATTATCCAATATCTGCCTTATGTAACACGTTGGGATTATTTAGCTACTATGTTCACAGAAGCAATAACCGTAAACGGACCGGAACAATTGGGAAATATTCAAGTACCTAAAAGAGCCAGCTATATCCGAGTAATTATGTTGGAGTTAAGTCGTATAGCTTCTCATCTACTATGGCTCGGACCTTTTATGGCAGATATTGGTGCACAAACCCCTTTTTTCTATATTTTTCGAGAAAGAGAGTTAATATATGATCTATTTGAAGCTGCGACAGGTATGAGAATGATGCATAATTTTTTTCGTATCGGAGGCGTAGCGGCTGATCTACCTTATGGTTGGATAGATAAATGTTTTGATTTCTGCAATTATTTTTTAACAAGGGTTGTTGAATATCAAAACCTTATTACGCGAAATCCAATTTTTTTAGAACGGGTTGAGGGAGTAGGTGTTGTTGGTAGAGAGGAAGTAATAAATTGGGGTTTATCAGGACCGATGCTTCGGGCTTCCGGAATAGAATGGGATCTACGTAAAGTAGATAATTATGAATGTTACGAGGAATTTGATTGGGAAGTTCAATGGCAAAAAGAAGGAGATTCATTAGCTCGTTATTTAGTTCGAATTGGTGAAATGACGGAATCCATTAAAATTATTCAGCAGGCTTTGGAAGGAATTCCCGGCGGGCCATATGAAAATTTAGAAATCCGCTGCTTTGAGAGAGAAAAGGAGCCAAAATGGAATGATTTTGAATATAGATTCATTGGTAAAAAATCGTCTCCGACTTTTGAATTGCCGAAACAAGAACTTTATGTAAGAGTTGAGGCTCCCAAAGGAGAATTAGGAATTTTTCTAATAGGAGATCAGAATGGTTTTCCTTGGAGATGGAAAATTCGTCCACCAGGTTTTATCAATTTGCAAATTCTTCCTCAATTAGTTAAAAGAATGAAATTGGCTGATATTATGACAATACTAGGTAGCATAGATATCATTATGGGAGAAATTGATCGTTGAAATGATAATTGATACAATGGAAATCCAAGATATCCATTCTTTTTCCGGATTGGAATCTTTAAACGAAGTCTATGGAATTCTATGGGTACTTTTACCTATTTTGATTCTTATATTGGGAATCACAATAAGTGTACTAGCAATTGTATGGTTAGAAAGAGAAATATCTGCAGGGATACAACAGCGCATTGGACCCGAATACGCCGGTCCTTTTGGAGTTCTTCAAGCTCTAGCAGACGGAACAAAACTCCTTTTCAAAGAGAATCTTATTCCATCTAGGGGAGATATTCGTTTATTTAGTATTGGACCATCCATATCAGTTATATCAATTCTACTAAGCTATTCAGTAATTCCTTTTGGCTATAACTTTATTTTATCTGATTTCAATATAGGTGTTTTTTTATGGATTGCGATTTCGAGTATTGCTCCCATTGGACTTCTTATGTCAGGATATGGGTCGAATAATAAATATTCCTTTTTGGGTGGTCTACGAGCTGCTGCTCAATCGATTAGTTATGAAATACCATTAACTCTATGTGTCTTATCAATATCTCTACGTGCGATTCGTTGAAACAGAAAGGGCTATTCGATGCTATTGCTACCCTCCTTTCTTTATACTTATACTACTATACTTATACTACTATATAGGAAAGGAGTCGAATAAATTAGATACTTTCATTATCTTAATTTTATTTATTTTTAATTTAACAATTAGGATTGAAGAACTAAATCAGATAGTTATATGAGTGAAATAAAACAGCTTCTATTGAATAGAATTTCAGAATACGATATTACTTCTAGTTAATAGTTAGTATGATGATTTCAAATGGTAGTAAAAATATTGAGTCTCATTTTCTATGTATAAGAATGAAGTGAATTATAAACAGAAGAGGCTATTAAACCCAAGATTGGATAATTAGTCATCCTGTTTTGAAGCGGGCTCAAAAGACCAACCTTATTGAGTTTTAGTTACCATTTTTATGAATTATCATAGATGCATTAACATAAAATAAATAAGGGGTTAATAAAAAAAGAGTGGATGGTTAGAAACACCAAGATACACAAAGGATTAGTAACGCAGATTTTGTAAATTATCCAAAAGAGAATTTACGCATAATAGAAAAAGAATCCTAATTGGGGCTTTAAATTGGTAGAAAAAATCAAGCAGTACTCCCCACAATTCCGATCCAGAGTATGCTTCCATCCACTTATTAAATAAATTACTATCAGGAACGAAAAAATCCTTTGAAATTTTTTAAGTCCCTTTTTAATATTTTAATAGCAAAAAAAAAAAGAAGAATAGGAACGAAAAAAACACAAGAAATCAAAAACGAAAAAGCGATTTCCTTTTCGTTTTTGATTTCGTATTTCTTATATCCATATTCATGGAGATTCAATTCATGTCATAATTAAGAAACTAATGTGTAATTCTTTTTCGTAATTGAAAATGAATTCTGAGGGTTATTGATAATTCTAAAAGAGTATTTTATTGAATAATTCTATTATTACTCAACAAATTCAAAATTTGATTTTTAAGGGATGAGATCAATTCAGAAGTGAAATTTCAATATTAAAATGGAGTTATCTTTACTTATTTTATTTTTTATTTTTAACAGAAAGAATTGAATTGGTCTAATTCAGAACCGTCCGATAGATTTGAATCTTATCTCTCTTAGGGATATATCAAGAAGAGATCAATAATCGGCCCGGTCCTTAGATTTACTGAAGGCTTTCCAGGAGCCGTATGAGGTGAAAATCTCATGTACGGTTCTGTAATAGAGATGAGAACAGTAATGTTATCACCGACTAGGATTATCTAACAGTTTAAGTACAGTTGATATAGTTGATGCGCAATCAAAATATGGTTTTTGGGGATGGAATTTGTGGCGTCAACCTATGGGTTTCATCGTTTTTTTAATTTCTTCGCTAGCAGAATGTGAAAGATTACCTTTTGATTTACCAGAAGCAGAAGAAGAATTAGTAGCGGGTTATCAAACGGAATATTCCGGTATCAAATTTGGTTTATTTTACGTTGCTTCCTATTTAAACCTATTAATTTCTTCATTATTTGTCACAGTTCTTTACTTGGGTGGTTCCAATATATCTATTCCATACATATTCGTTTCTGAGTTTTTTGAAATAAATAAAACATATGGAGTTTTTGGAACTACAATTGATCTCTTTATTACATTAGCTAAAACTTATTTTTTCTTATTCCTTTCTATCATAACAAGATGGGCTTTGCCTAGGCTAAGAATGGATCAATTATTAAATCTTGGATGGAAATTTCTTTTACCTATTTCTCTTGGTAATCTATTATTAACAACTTCGTCTCAATTGTTTTCACTATAAAAAAAAGATTGATCTTCTATATGTAAGAGAAAGAAATAAAACAAAAATATTCATAGATATTTACGATATGTTCCTTATGGTAACTGGGTTCATGAATTATGGTCAACAAACAGTCCGAGCTGCAAGGTACATTGGTCAAGGTTTCATGATTATCTTATCTCACGCAAATCGTTTACCTGTAACTATTCAATATCCTTATGAAAAATTAATCACACCGGAACGTTTCCGCGGTCGAATCCATTTTGAATTTGATAAATGCATTGCTTGTGAAGTATGTGTTCGTGTATGTCCTATAGATTTACCCGTTGTTGATTGGAAACTGGAAACTGATATTCGAAAGAAACGATTGCTTAATTACAGTATTGATTTTGGAATCTGTATTTTTTGTGGTAACTGTATTGAGTATTGTCCAACAAATTGTTTATCAATGACTGAAGAATATGAACTTTCGACTTATGATCGTCACGAATTGAATTATAATCAAATTGCTTTGGGCCGTTTACCAATGTCAGTAATTGATGATTATACAATTCGAACAATTCAAATTAATAAATAAAATTTTTTATAATTAAATACAATTCTTAATAAAAATAAAAAAATCATATATAATTATAATAATATAAATATATATATGTATAGATAGAATAAATAATATAATAATAATTATATTATATATTATTATATCTAATAATAATTATATATTATTATATCAAATAAAAATATTCTAAAAAAATGAATAAATATTAGATATCAGATTAGAAATATTCGATATTCTATTCTAGATTATAGAAATCTATGTTTTCAATAGAATAGATAATATAAATTAAATATATTATATAAATGTTCAATATTAAATTAAATAGTTATATAGACTTTTATACTTTCGTTTTAGTATAGTTTCAAACTACTCTTTCGTATAAAGACTGGAATGACATTGATTATATAACTGTACCTATATCAATTCAAACTCCCTAGGGTTTTTTTAATGCAAAGAGAAATTGAAGTATATAAAATTTTTTCCTGGTCATATCAATAAGGTCATGAAATTTCGATTTCTTTGTCTTTTTTTACATATAATGGATTTGCCTGAAACGCTACATGATTTTCTTTTAGTCTTTCTGGGATCGGGTCTTGTATTAGGAAGTCTAGGAGTAGTATTACTTACCAACACAATTTTTTCTGCTTTTTCGTTGGGACTGGTTCTTGTTTGTATATCTTTATTCTATATTTTATCAAACTCCCATTTTGTAGCTGCATCACAGCTACTTATTTATGTGGGAGCTATTAACATTTTAATCATATTTGCTGTGATGTTCATGAATAGTTCAGAATATTACGACGATTTTCATCTTTGGACCGTTGGAGATGGGATTACTTTGATGGTTTGTACAAGTATTTTTGTTTCACTAATAACTACTATTCCAGATACATCATGGTACGGAATTATTTGGACTACAAGACCAAATCAGATTATTGAGCAAGATTTGATAAGTACTAGTCAACAAATCGGAATTCATTTATCAACAGATTTTTTTCTTCCATTTGAACTCATTTCAATAATTCTTTTAGTTGCTTTGATAGGTGCAATTGTCGTAGCTCGCCAGTAAGAAATCTTTAGAGAATAGAGAACTAGCAATATAAATCCAGATTCAATTTTTTTTTTATTGCCGATTGCTAATATATTCTTTTGTTCCAGACTTGTTATATTCTTTAGTCAATCGAATCTGTTGAATTGTTGTTCATATTGAAATGAATCAAAATTGATAAGGAGTTGGTCAATGATGCTCGAACATGTACTTGTTTTGAGTGCCTATTTATTTTCTATTGGTATCTATGGATTGATCACGAGCCGAAATATGGTTAGAGCCCTTATGTGTCTTGAACTTATACTGAATGCAGTTAATATAAATCTCGTAACTTTCTCTGATTTTTTTGATAATCGCCAATTAAAAGGGAATATTTTTTCCATTTTTGTTATAGCTATTGCAGCCGCTGAAGCAGCTATTGGACCGGCTATTGTTTCTTCAATTTCTCGTAACAGAAAATCAACCCGTATAAATCAATCAAATTTGTTGAATAAATAGCATTAATCATAATTACTCAAAAGTAGAATTTTGAATAGTGGAATATTTCTCAATTCAAATTAGCATGTATGCTACACAACGTATGATCATGTTTGCATTTGCAAAACGAAATAATAAGCAATCAAAGTATCCTGGTCCTTCTCTCTTCGTTCTTGTAAATTTATCTAGACGTCTCGTCTATTTTGATTAGCAAAATTCTGACAAATCATTGATTCATCTGGTGTATAAATATATGATTCATTTAGGAGTTTACTAGATCGATAATTTTCATTTTTGATGTTCAAAAATTACTATAGATACAATGTCACATTCAGTAAAGATTTATGATACATGTATAGGATGTACTCAATGTGTCCGAGCCTGTCCCACAGATGTATTAGAAATGATACCTTGGGATGGATGTAAAGCTAAGCAAATAGCTTCTGCCCCAAGAACAGAGGACTGTGTTGGTTGTAAGAGATGTGAGTCCGCCTGTCCGACGGATTTCTTAAGTGTTCGAGTTTATTTGGGCAATGAAACAACTCGAAGTATGGGTCTAGGTTATTGATTTGATACGTTTCAAAAAACACCACACGAATACGTTTTTTTACTGGCAAAAACCCGTGCTCAAAATAAAATAGAAAAGATTTTTTTCTATTTTGAGCGCGGGCTTTTCTGGCCCAAGTGTATCTTATTTTTATCACGAATTATTTTCCTTGGTTAACAATAGTTGTAGTTTTGCCAATAGTCGGGGGTTCTTTAATTTTCTTATTTCCTCATAAGGGAAATAAGGTAATTAGGTGGTATAGCATTTGTATATGCTTAATTGATCTCCTTCTAACAACCTATGCATTTTGTTATCATTTCCAATTGGATGATCCACTAATCCAACTAACGGAGAATTATAAATGGATCAATTTTTTTGATTTTTACTGGAGCTTCGGAATAGATGGACTCTCTATAGGACCTATCTTACTAACGGGATTTATCACCACTTTAGCCACGTTAGCGGCTCAGCCAGTTACTCGAGAATACCAATTATTCTATTTCCTGATGTTAGCAATGTATAGCGGTCAAATAGGACTATTTTCTTCTCGAGACATTTTACTTTTTTTCATCATGTGGGAATTGGAATTAATTCCCGTTTATCTACTTTTAGCCATGTGGGGAGGAAAGAAACGTTTGTATTCAGCTACAAAGTTTATTTTGTACACTGCGGGAAGTTCTGTTTTTTTATTAATGGGAATTCTGGGTATCAGTTTATATGGTTCGAATGAACCAACATTAAATTTTGAAACATTAACTAATCAATCGTATCCTGTGGCGCTAGAAATAATATTCTATATGGCATTTCTTATTGCTTTTGCTGTCAAATCGCCGATTATACCCTTACATACATGGTTACCAGATACCCACGGAGAGGCACATTACAGCACTTGTATGCTTTTAGCCGGAATCTTATTAAAAATGGGAGCATATGGGTTGGTTCGAATTAATATGGAATTATTTTCCCATGCTCATTCCATATTTTGCCCCTGGTTAATGATATTAGGTTCTATTCAAATAATCTATGCTGCTTCAACATCTTTTGGTCAACGTAATTTAAAAAAAAGAATAGCTTATTCCTCGGTATCTCATATGGGTTTCCTTATTATAGGAATTGGTTCCATAAGTGATACTGGGCTCAACGGGGCCATTTTACAAATAATATCTCATGGATTTATTGGCGCTGCGCTTTTTTTCTTGGCAGGAACTAGTTATGATAGACTACGTCTTCTTAATCTTGACGAAATGGGCGGAATGGCTATCCCAATGCCAAAAATATTCACGATTTTTACTATCTTATCAATGGCTTCTCTTGCATTACCGGGCATGAGCGGTTTTGTTGCAGAATTGATAGTTTTTTTTGGAATAATTACTAGTCAAAAATATCTTTTCATGATGAAAATACTAATTACTTTTGTAACAGGAATTGGGATGATATTAACTCCTATTTATTTATTATCTATATTACGGCAGATGTTCTATGGATACAAGTTTTTTAATACACCAAACTCTTACTTTTTTGATTCAGGGCCAAGAGAATTATTTATTTCTATTTCTATCCTTATACCCGTAATAGGTATTGGTATTTATCCAGATTTCATTTTCTCATTCTCGGTTGAGAAAGTTGAAGCTATTCTATCTAATTTTTGATAGAAAGGTTTCTTGAAGAAATTTCTAAAAGAACCAATACAAGAAATAAAAAAAGAGAAAAAAACCCTTTGGATAATGAAAAAAAGATTTTTATGTTTTATGTTAGATTCACTTAAAAAGAATTGAAATATGTTATGTTTTTTTGTTTGTGAGAACCCTTCAAATCAAGTCATGTAATGATTCAAAGGGTTCTCGACGATTTTTTGGAAGTTTTAATTATGGAAAGTTTATATTTAGGTTTCTCGGTTGAGGTTCTTTACCCAACTCATTTTTTAATTCAATTAGATGTAAATGAACCATAACTATGTAGTCCTATTCCTAATAGATTGATCCCTAAATAACATACCCAAATTATAAGAAATCCTATAGATGCCACTATTGAGGAATTTACAATTTCTAATTTTTTATTTTTTCTAGTATGTAAATAAATCGCGAATATGGTCCACGTAATAAAAGCCCAAGTTTCCTTAGGATCCCAATTCCAATATGACCCCCACGCCTCGTTAGCCCATACTGCTCCCGAAAGAATACCTATTGTTAAAAATAGAAAACCTAGACTAATAATACGATAACCCCAATGATCCAATTGTTGAATAAACTGAGACCTGTAATAATTTCTAGAATAAGCAAAAGGAGTTGTTCGTAAAACATTATCTTTTTCATTGATATTCATGTATTTGATTTCAGCAAAATCCAAATTCTTGCTTTTACCAACAATTTGGATTACTTCTTGAAACGTAATGACTAAAATAGCCACCGATAATAATGATCCACATAAAAGAGCTGCATATCCCAATATCATCATACTTACGTGCATCATTAGCCAATGGGATTTTAGAGCGGGTACTAATAGTAAGGATTGTTGCGTTTTTTTGGTTAAAAGACCTGAAGTAGCAAAGCCTTGGGTAAAAATAACACTTGGTGCTATTATTGTACTTAAATGGTTTTTATCCTTTTTAAAAAAAGGAAGCATATGAAAAATGGAAAAACCCCATGAAAGAAAGATTAAGGATTCATATAAATCACTAAATGGTAAGTGCCCCGAAAAAAACCAACGAGTAATTAACAATCCCGTTACACAGAAAAAAGTTATTGTCATGGCTTTTTTGGACAAATCATATAATTCTACGATTTCATTGAATAATAAAGTTATCAAATGAATTGAAATAACAATTGATATGACCGAAAACGATATCTGAGTTAATATATGCTCTAAGGTTGAAAATATCATATATATAATGAAAATAAATATCTATCTATAATCTATAATAATAATGAAAATAAAAAAGATATGAATACTAGGATAGGAATAAAAATCGGCAATTAAATTCATTATAGGACTTACTTTTTCTTTTAGAATATAGGATATTTTCTCATGCCGCTACTCGGACTCGAACCGAGATGCTCTAGCACTGCTTCCTAAGAGCAGCGTGTCTACCAATTTCACCATAGCGGCTTACTCGAAATCATAATAACCTATGCATTAGTCAATCGTCGAGATTGAAAGAATCAATTGGAATATTAATTAAGAATTAATTTAATACATACATTCTAAAAAATTTAGCATATATATATATATATGCTAAATTTTTATAAAATCTTCTTTTCTTACTAAAAAAATAGTCTTTCTTATTATTTTTGTAGTCTAATAAAAAAGAATACTCTTTGAATCGAGCTAATTCATATTTTTGCTACTTATTTCTTACAGAAAAAACTTTTAGAGTTCCCTATCAAAATGGATTGCGCTAATGAAAAAGCTTTCAATGCTGCCCAATATCCCTTTTTTTTCCAAAGATTCTTCCGAATTTTTTTTTTTGATGTAGAAGTGCGCTTTTTTGGAACTGCCATATTATTATTATAAATTTTTCATTGCTACGGTTTGATGTCAAAGACATTTCTTGAAATTTTTATATTATATTTAGAAATTTTTATATTATATTTATATAAATAAATGTTACTCTAATCTAATTTTATCTTCTAAAAAAGTAATTGACCAATAAAGAAAGTGATTTGACTATTAGAAATCTTTTGAACGTCCTTTTTGCAATACGTAAAAATATTATTACATCTTCATCGGATCTTATTTTAAGATAAAGAGTGTACATCTTTTTTAAAATCTTGGTAAACATATGGATCTTCCCTATAGTAAAGAATAATTTTATTCAATATGAAAGTCATTGAAATTCTTCTGGAATTTTGAATTTGTAATATCTGCTTTTCTATGTGAAAAATCTACGAATGCACCTTCCTACGAAAAATAATGAATTGAATAGTATAAACCTTTCGATGAACTTAAATTGTAAAAGCTCGAAGAACTTAAATTTTATAACCTTTCCAAATATTATTAAATCTGCATCGCCTTTTATTTTAAAATAAAGGGTGGATAAAAGAGTGTACATCTTTTTTATAATCTTGGTAAACATATAGATCTTCCTTATAGTTTTATTTCTTCTGAAATTTGTAAATGAAATTTTGCTTATTCATTTGTACTATCTTCCTACTTTTTCTATCTATATAGATAGAAAAACTATCTATATAGTATAGATAGATTGATATAGAGTATACCTAAAAATAATAAGTCTTATTTGATTAAGAATCCCAAAGTACAAAATATAAGAAATAATAATAAATATCTTATTTAATTAATTAACCCCTTTATCTTTCCAACAAAATGAATTCAATTCTTGGATAATTTACTTTGGGATATTCGAAGTATTGTGCAACGATTCAGAATAATTAAAACAAAAAAAAATATCAAATTCTATTTCTATATCCACCTTTTTATTAAATTAACCGAACCCTTTCAAAAAGAGATAAAACAAACGAATAAGAAAGAAAATTCATTAAGAATCAAAATATTTTTTATTCTTTATTTTTTTTTTTGTATGGAATATACACATCAATTTTCATGGATCATACCTTTCCTCCCACTTCCAGTTCCTATTTTAATAGGGGTAGGACTTCTACTTTTTCCCACGGCAACAAAAAATCTTCGCCGTATGTGGGCTTTTCCTAGTATTTTATTGTTAATAATAGTTATGATTTTTTCGATCGATCTATCTATTCATCAAATCCAGAACAGTTCAATCTATCAATATGTATGGTCTTGGACTATAAATAATGATATTTCTTTAGAGTTTGGTTACTTGTTCGATTCACTTACTTCTATTATGTCAATATTAATCACTACTGTTGGTATTCTGGTTCTTTTTTATAGTGATAATTATATGTCTCATGATCAAGGATATTTGAGATTTTTTACTTATCTGAGTTTTTTTAATACTTCAATGTTGGGATTAGTTACAAGTTCCAATTTGATACAAGTTTATATTTTTTGGGAATTGGTTGGAATGTGTTCTTATCTATTAATAGGTTTTTGGTTTACACGTCCTATTGCGGCAAAGGCTTGTCAAAAAGCATTTGTAACTAATCGTGTAGGGGATTTTGGTTTATTATTAGGAATTTTAGGTCTTTATTGGATAACGGGTAGTTTGGAATTTCGGGATTTATTTCAAATATTTAATAACTTGATTTATAAGAATGAGGTTAATATTTTTTTTGTTACTTTCTGCGCCTTTTTATTATTTTGTGGATCAGTTGCGAAATCTGCCCAATTTCCTCTTCATGTCTGGTTACCGGATGCTATGGAAGGGCCTACCCCTATTTCGGCTCTTATACACGCTGCTACTATGGTAGCAGCAGGAATTTTTCTTGTAGCTCGGCTTCTTCCCCTTTTCACAGTTATACCCTTCATAATGAGTGGAATAGCTTTGATAGGTATAATAACAGTAGTATTTGGAGCAACTTTAGCTATTGCTCAAAAAGATATTAAGAAAAATTTGGCCTATTCTACAATGTCTCAATTGGGTTATATGATGTTAGCTTTAGGTATGGGCTCTTATCGAGCCGCTTTATTTCATTTGATTACTCATGCTTATTCAAAAGCATTGTTGTTTTTAGGATCTGGATCCATTATCCATTCAATGGAAGCAATTGTTGGATATTCTCCAGATAAAAGTCAAAATATGGTTCTTATGGGCGGTTTAACAAAACATGCGCCAATTACAAAAACCGCTTTTTTAATAGGTACACTTTCTCTTTGTGGTATTCCACCTTTTGCTTGTTTTTGGTCCAAGGATGAGATTCTTAATGATAGTTGGTTGTATTCACCGATTTTCGCAATAATAGCTTGTTCCACAGCAGGATTAACTGCATTTTATATGTTTCGAATCTATTTACTAGTTTTTGAAGGATATTTAAACGTTCATTTTCAAAATTTCAACGGAAAGAAAAATAGTTCATTCTATTCAATATCTTTATGGGGCAAAGAAGGAAAAAAGAAATTAAAAAAGAAAATTCATTTATTAGGTTTATTAACAATGAATAATAATGAAAGGACTTCTTTTTTTCGGAAGAGGAAATATTCGAATACAATTAATCGAAATGTCAAAAGCATAAAACGTCTTTTTGTTGAGAGTACCTATTTTGGTACTAAAAACATTCCCTTTTTTTATCCTCATGAATCTGACAATACTATGCTATTTTCTATGCTTGTATTAGTATTATTTACTTTCTTCGTTGGGTCCATTGGAATTTCTTTCAGCCAAGATGGAATAGATTTGGATATCTTATCCAAATTGTTAATTCCCTCTATAGACCTTTTACATCAAAATTCAAAGAATTCTGTCGATTGGTATGAATTTTTTACAAATGCAACTTTTTCGGTGAGTATAGCTTTTTTCGGAATATTGATAGCGTCTTTTCTCTATAAACCTGTTTTTTCTTCTTTACAAAACTTGAACGTATTCAATTTATTTCAAAAAAGTGTTACTAAAAAAATTATTCCTGATAAGATAATCAATGTTATATATGATTGGTCATATAATCGTGGTTATATAGATGCTTTTTTTGAAGTATCTTTAATTGCGAGTGTCAGAAAGTTAGCTAAATTCAATTATTTTTTTGATAGACAAATAATTGATGGAATTCCAAATGGAGTTGGTATTTCAAGTTTTTTTATGGGAGAAGCTATCAAATATGTGGGGGGTGGACGAATTTCTTCGTATATTTTCTTTTTTTTATTAATCTTTTTAGTAATTTGTTATTATATATTTATATAAAAATAAATATTATGAATTATATTAGAATCTAGATTGAATAGATTTATG